CATGAAACTTTAGTTTCATTCGGCTCCTTTATGGAAAATGGAGAAATTCCCAGATATAAGACGGGAACGAAATTACAAAAAGAATTTCACCCATAACATCTATGTCAGCTTTTTGTATGAATGCATTCAATTCAAAATAACTTGCTTTCTAGATGATCCCTCTAGAGGAGGGGATTCTAACAATCTTTCTAGTTACTTCGTTCTCTATTTCTATTTGATAAAATCCTAAGGAAAAATATTTTGTTTCTACCGAGCTAAAACAAAAAAATATGTTGATTGAAGCCTTTAGTAAACTAAAGTCATCATTTAATAGCTATTTTGCTTCTCTCTATAAAAAAAAAATGGAAGATTTAGTTACGATTAGAAACCCTTTTTTCTATCTTCGTCCATGGATCTCGTACTCATATTCATTCAATTGGAAGTATTGATCCAATTCAAAAAAAAAATTCATGTTTCGTAATTTCATAATCCAAATTTTCAATTTCAAATTGACCTTTGGATACAAATCACGAGAATGTATAATTTTCCTCAAATTTGTCATTGAGAGGTAAAGGATTAATTCCTTAAAAAAAAAAATAAAGGTTTTGATCGGAATAGTAATCAAACCAGGAGACCCTTTAACTATTAAGGGGTTAATAAAACGAATCACACTTTTACCACTAAACTATACCCGCTACAGTTCGATTATTGTATTGAAATGGAATTTTTGTCGAACACTGAAATTGAATAGAATCAAGATAGGATCATAAAAGAATCATGAAATTTAGAATATTGGCATTTTTCATAGGAGGACTTAATCAGATTATGAAAAGATAATTAAATAACTAAAATCAAAAAGTTCTATTTTTTTTTCCTGTTTCCTGAAGGGGTTTTGGTTTGATAGATACGGCTCAAGAAAATTGTTAAAATTCTAACTAGAACAGAAAAAAATTGTGCAGTTTCATTTATTCAAAATGAAAAAAAAAAATGAAGGGGGAAGAAAAGATAATAAGAAATGGCATGTTGGTTTTAGAATGGAAACAGTTTTTTCTTATTGGTCTTGCTCTTGCTGTTGCTTCAATAACAATGATTTTTTTATGATTATCAAATCAGAGAAATCATTTTCTTTATTACTAATATTATAGAATCCAAAAAAGGGCCTGGCGAGGTACTGATCAGGCCAGGCCGCGTAAACAATACTAAAGGACCTTTTTTTCGCTTTGGGGTGAAGAAGTATTTCTTTTTTTCTTTCTATATTTCTATTTTTTTTTATTATTTTTGAATTATAATTATTTATTTATATAATAACTATATATTATATATTTTAAATTCTAAATATTGAATTGAATCTTTAGAATCTTCCTTATTTTATCTAAATCTAACTGATTGGAATTTCAGATAAAACTACTTAGATGTATTACAAAATACGACTTGTATATTTTGTATATATATATTATTGTTATATAAATGTTATAGTTATTATAGAATTAGATTTCATTTTGATTTTATTTTTTTATTTATTTTGAATTTGATTTTATTATTTAAAACAATATTTGAAATTCTATTTTAGAATATTAGTATTTTTTTTTCAATGGGGAGAGATGGCTGAGTGGACGAAAGCGTCGGATTGCTAATCCGTTGTACGACTCGTTCGTACCGAGGGTTCGAATCCCTCTCTTTCCGTTTCTATTCATGACTTACTATATTGATTTCTCTTTCGAATTTTTGAAATTATTTTCATTTTTTCAAAATATATCCAAATAAAAAAAATAACAAATAGGAAATAAAAAATTAGTAATTAGAAAAAAATAGATGAAAAATCAAGCAAAGAACCCCTTTTTATTCTTCGCGTCCAGGATTACGCCCTGGATCATTAGATAGGAATCCGAAAATGAATAAAGAAACAAAGAATATCACTACTGTGTAAACAAAGAGTTTGAGAGTAAGCATTACACAATCTCCAAGATCATTTTATTTTTTTTGAAAAAAGAAAATAGATTCTCTATTTTTATACCATATTATATCCTATTTTTTGATTTGATAACGAAAACCGAAATAGTTGTTAGAAATCGAAATTTTCGTAATTAAAAATATAGAAAATAGAATTTCTTATTTTATTATCTTACTTATCAATAATTTTTTTATACCCACTTTTTGATATTTTGGAGGATCACAATAAGGTTTTCACTCACAGAAAAAAATAGTTAGAATGGGAAAACAGGGTGATCCGGATTGTGACTATTCAAGAATTTGAATGTTTGAATCAAGGGTTCATACTGGAAGACTTGTCTGATCTTAGTAATTATTAGAATCGTTTTTCTCAAAAAAATCGTTAATTTTTCTAGTACAAGATGAAAGATCTTATCGAAAACTTACAGCAGCTTGCCAAACAAAGGCTAAGAGAAAAAAGAGTAGAGGTATGACTGGCATAAAATCTACGATTGGACTCAAAAAAGCGTAGGCCTCAGGTAATTTGGCTAATAAAAAACTACTCGAATAAAGAGCAGAATTAAGACAGATCAAACTAAAGATATTAAGCATAACAGAAATTTTGTTTTTTAGATAATTGCATTTTGATTGAGTTATTGATAGAAGTGAAAAATGAAAAAAAAAATAAAAAAAAGATAGACCAAAAATCCTTCTTTTTTTTTCCGAACTTACTTACTCAACCAAAAAACCTTCCATTCTCAAAGGAGAATAGAAGAAATTCAACTTTTATGCAATATTTTAATGGAATTATATGCAATGATCAATAAATTAAGTTGAATTCGATATCTTTGTGTGTCAAAATACTAACAACAGAATCTAATTGATTCTTTAGATATTTTGGCTGGAATTGACGAACAATCGATAACAATATTAGTGTTTATTAGTGTTGAATAGAAATCAAAGTGGGGCGTGGCCAAGTGGTAAGGCATCGGGTTTTGGTCCCGCTATTCGGAGGTTCGAATCCTTCCGTCCCAGAGTATATGTAAATATACTAAATTATAGTAAATATTTAATAGTAAATAATGTAAATAATTTGGATTGTTTCTAAAGTGTAATATTGGATAGAATTTTATTCTTTTGGTTAATGGATCTAACCAAAATAAATCTTATCTTTTTTTCACATTTCACAAATGAAGGAAAAAGGATCATCAGTGTTCAAATGACACGTAGATACAACTGAATCTGTTGGAGATTTAGGTAAGATGGGGTTATAAATTACATATAAAATACATGAATTTGAATTAAAAAAGGAGCCTTTTTCAAATATCCATCTTCTTATATATTTCTTTATATAGATTGTATATAGAGTATAGATTGGATTTTTAGAATCTATTTTTTTTTTTTTCATTTCGATTTTTTTTTATTTAGTGCTTATTAATTTCAAAAAAAAAAATGGATTTCTGGGATGATCAAATGTCGTCTTTATTGTAATTGTTTGTAAAAAATTGGAATTTTTTTTTTATTTTTAATTTCAATCGAAATTAGAAATTGAAATCATAATTTGAAATTTCTTCTAGAATTCTATCTAAAAAAGAAATGATATAAATATCTAAATTCCTTAATATTATATTTAATTAACTTAATATTATAAATAATAAAAATAAAATTTCATTTTAAATAAAGAAAATTTATTAAAATAACTAATATTAACTTAATATAGATTCGATATCTATGTACCGACTGTGCTGACTGAACCAATGACTATTCATGATTCCATAATTGAATCAACCGCATAGCGGTTCCAAATTCGAGGAATGTTATGGTAAAACTTCGTTTGAAACGATGTGGTAAAAAGCAACGTGCGACTTGAAGGACATGATCCGTTGTGGATTCTTATATCCACCATTCTCTAATAAAGGATGCTCTTGACTCGACATCCTTTGTTCCACTCGAACCCTGCATTTTTTTGTTGGGGTATAATGGAATTTAGTACATGATGGAGCTCGAGTGGAAAGTATTGATTCATTTATCAAGGGAGAAGGGTCTATGGTTAGTGTCAATCAATAAGTTAGAACAACTTTGTAAGTATATCTTTGACAGAGAAATCGAAAGGATCCAAATCAATCAAGTTTTAAATCCCAAAGGAATTCTTGTTGGAATTGATAAAAAACCTCTTCGATAAAAAAATTATATATATCGTGCGGTAATCCGCCGTTCGTATGATTCTATTCTTTGATAGAAAGAAATATTGATAGAAAGAAATAACAAAAAAACAAAAAAGGTATGTTGCTGCCATTTTTGAAAGGATTAAAAATCAACGAAGTAATGTCTAAACCCAATGATTCAAAACAAAGATAAAGGATTCCGGAACAAGGAAACGCCCTTTGTATTTTAATTGTCACAACAATTGGATTTGGATCAGAATGCAGAATTCAAATCGATTCTAAATGAGACATATTAAAGGGTATTCGAGACTGCTCAATAAACGAAATGAAAAAGTATTTTCTTTTGGGATATTTAAGAGTTATTCAACTTGAGTTATGAGTATACAAATGATTTTCTTTTTTTAGGAAAGAAAGACTTAATTCTTAGTCTAATTCATTTGATGATTTTAGGGACTTTTTTTATTTGTCGTTATAATTTCTATATACATAATTTTAGAATAGAATCATTTTTCTCGAGCCGTACGAGGAGAAAACTTCCTATACGTTTCTAGGGGGGGTTTGTTGATCTAATCTATCCCAATGAGCCGTCTATCGAATCGTTGCAATTGATGTTCGGTCCCGAAGAGAGGGAAGAGATCTGCGAAAAGTGGGTTTTTATGATCCAATAAAGAATCAAACTTATTTAAATGTTCCTGCTATTCTATATTTTCTTGAAAAAGGAGCTCAACCTACAGAAACTGTTTATGATATTTTAAGGAGGGCGGGAGTTTTGGAAGAATTTCGACTTAATCAAACGAAGTTCAATTAATGAAATAAAAAAAGAAAGAGAATGAGGTTGTAGTTTGGTATAGCTTTTTTCATTTTTCCTTTTCTATTCATGTAGATTTTTTGTGTAGTGCCAATCCAACACCATTTTTTTTCTTATAC